ATTTTAAAATTGGTTTATTCTGCAGCAGCAAATGCTAATCACAATAAGGGTTTTAATGAACCAAGTTTAATCATTAGTAAAGCTGAAGTCAACGAGGGCACGACTGTGAAAAAATTAAAACCCCGAGCTCGAGGGAGGAGTTATCCGATAAGAAGATCCACCTGTCATATAACTATTGTGTTGAAAGATATATCTGTAGATGAACAACTAGAAAGAGATAAAAGGAAAAAGAGCTGAAGAATATTTAAAGAAAGAATATTCTATATTAGAAAAACTACAAATACGCTATATTATGTTATGCTTAAAAAACCCGAACGGATAAAAAAAAAAAAAAAAGAAAACACACCGATATGACGTTTCACGATATATATAGTAGTGGGGGACTATGGGACAAAAAATAAATCCACTTGGTTTCAGACTTGGTGCAACCCAAGGTCATCATTCTCTTTGGTTTGCACAACCAAAAAATTATTCCGAGGATCTACAAGAAGATCAAAAAATACGAGACTGTATCAAAAATTATGTACAAAAAAATCTGAAAATACCCTCTAATGTCGAGGGAATTGCACGTATCGAGATTCAAAAAAGAATTGATTTGATTCAAGTCATAATCTATATGGGATTCCCCAAGTTATTAATAGAAGACAGGACTCGCAAAATCGAAGAATTACAGTTCAATGTACAAAAAGAACTCAATTGTGTAAACCGAAAACTCAACATTACTATTACAAGAATTGTAAACCCCTATGGGCACCCCAATATTCTTGCGGAATTTATAGCCGGACAATTAAAAAATAGAGTTTCATTTCGCAAAGCAATGAAAAAAGCGATTGAATTAACTGAGCAGGCGGGTACAAAAGGAATTCAAGTACAAATTGCAGGTCGTATAGACGGAAAAGAAATTGCACGTGTAGAATGGATCAGAGAAGGTCGGGTTCCTCTACAAACCATTCGAGCCAAAATAGATTATTGTTCCTACGCAGTTCGAACTATCTATGGGGTATTAGGTATAAAAATTTGGATATTTGTAGACGAAAAATAATAAGAATTTACTTGACTTATATTTAGTTCTATTTCTTGATAAAAAAAAAAAATCAACAATTCTATAAGGTTCAATAAAAATTCGATTAATCATTTGATATAATTGCTATGCTTAGTGTGTGACTCGTTGGTTTTTTAGGATTAGAATTCAAAAAAATGGAACAACCCGGAGTACGAACTAATAACTATAGAACTAATCTAATAACTATAGAACTAATAACCAACCCATCGCTTCGCATTATCTGGATATAAAGAAAGAAAGAGCCAGTCAAAATATGATATATAGGATATATAAGTCATATCATTGTAGCAACTGAAATCTTTTTTGCATAAACAAAAAAGAAAAACCAATCTGATTATGAGTTGTAAAGCAAGAAAAGTATACAGATAAATGGAAGGGTGAGAGAAAGATAGAAAAAGGATATCAACGATATATGATTCCAATATGTACGGTCTATGAGTCATCTCATAAAAAGGAATGTAATAGAGCATCAATACTGATTGATCCCCGATTAGGCAAATACGTGGATAAAACCACAAATCAAGAGCCCCGAGCCAATAAAGACTGAGAAGATTGACTCAAAAACAAATTTCATTCAAATTTCATTAAGGGCTCCATTGTAGAATTCAGACCTAACCATTACTTGAGAGGTGGTGGGAACGACAGAACCTGTGAATGCATAGGATTCTATTGAAAACGAATCCTAATGATTCAGTGGGTAGGATGGCGGAACGAACCAGAATTCAATTTTGTTTTTGAAAGGTCATGTCATAGACTAATCTTACAACTGAATATTGAAAGAGTAAATATTCGCCCGCGAATTTTTTTTTTTTTTTGAAATGGGAGTAAATTCGAAATAAAAGTCAAAATAAAATAAAGATTCATTGTAACATTATACCTAAATGACATTATCTATAAATAGAATACGGGGTTAATTATAGATCAAATCAAAAGATAAAAAAAAAATTCTATTAAATGAAATTTCAAAGAATCCCCCGATTCAGTATATTATTCACCATGTCTTTTATTTTTAATCGTTTAATTCGCGAGGAGCTGGATGAGAAGAAATTCTCATGTCCGGTTCTGTAGTAGAGATGGGTGGAATTGATAAACAACCATCAACTATAACCCCAAAAGAACCAGATTCCGTAAACAACATAGAGGAAGAATGAAAGGAATATCTTATCGAGGTAATCGTATTTGCTTTGGTAGATATGCTCTTCAAGCACTTGAACCCGCTTGGATCACGTCTAGACAAATAGAAGCGGGGCGACGAGCAATGACACGAAATGCACGCCGCGGTGGAAAAATCTGGGTACGTATATTTCCAGACAAACCAGTTACAGTAAGACCTACAGAAACACGTATGGGTTCGGGGAAGGGATCTCCCGAATATTGGGTAGCTGTTGTTAAACCCGGCAGAATACTTTATGAAATGAGCGGGGTGGCAGAAAATATAGCTAGAAGGGCTATTTCAATAGCGGCATCAAAAATGCCTATACGAACTCGATTTATTCTTTCGGTATAGGATTAGGATAGGGATGTAGAATAAAAGGAAAGAGTTTTTTTGATAAATTTTTGATAAAAAAACAATTGTAGGTTTCTTGTTTTGAACAAACAATATTGCTTTTTTTTCACCCTTTACATTTTTAAACACAAAACCAATAAAAAAAAGATATGATTCAACCTCAAACCCATTTGAATGTAGCGGATAACAGCGGGGCCCGCGAATTGATGTGTATTCGAATCATAGGAGCTAGTAATCGACGATATGCTCATATTGGTGACGTTATTGTTGCTGTAATCAAAGAAGCAGTACCAAATACACCTTTAGAAAGATCAGAAGTGATCCGAGCTGTAATTGTACGTACCTGTAAAGAACTCAAACGCGACAACGGTATAATAATACGATATGATGACAATGCGGCAGTTGTTATTGATCAAGAAGGAAATCCAAAGGGAACCCGGATTTTTGGCGCGATCCCCCGGGAATTAAGACAATTAAATTTCACGAAAATCGTTTCATTAGCACCTGAAGTATTATAAGGGAATACCGTGATATAGTTTATAGTATTTGAATTGATTAATTTAATTTTAGTAGATTGTTTGTATATCACGTATATACCTTTTAAAATTCATAAATATTTATGAATTCAGAAAAAAAATAAAGAAATAGAGCATGTTGATTATATCAAAATTCGGGGGCAACAATAATCTTAGTTTATCATGAGTAAAGACACTATTGCTGACATAATAACCTCTATACGAAATGCTGACATGAATGAAAAAAGAACAGTGCGAATACCCTCTACTAACATCACTGAAAATATTGTTAAAATTCTTTTACGAGAAGGCTTTATTGAAAACGTGAGAAAACATCAGGAAAGCACTAAATATTTTTTGGTTTTAACCCTACGACATAGGAGAAATAGGAAAGGACCATATAGAACTGTTTTAAATTTAAAACGGATCAGCCGGCCCGGTCTACGAATCTATTCTAACTATCAACGAATTCCGAGAATTTTAGGCGGAATGGGTATTGTAATTCTTTCTACTTCTCGAGGGGTAATGACAGACCGAGAGGCTCGAATAGAAGGAATCGGCGGGGAAATTTTGTGTTATATATGGTAATCTTTCTGATAGCCAAATTATGTGCGGAACTTGCATATTTGTGATAAAAAGGGGCAGCTTTCGAATATTATGTCTCTTTGACTAGTTTCAGTAAATAAAAATTCTAGTAAGTTAGTATGATTCAACTAAAAGGCATATAATTTGTATATTCATTGTATATTCAAAAGTAAAGACTCAAATAATTAGATGGTTTTTTGATTGCAACATTCTTTCGTATGGATACAATTCGAAGTTAAAAATTTTAAGAAACTCATTTTCTTCCAATTCCAATTAAGTAGATTCAGAATTAAGAAAAGGGGTGACAAATATGAAAATAAGGGCCTCCGTTCGTAAAATTTGTGAAAAATGTCGATTGATCCGTAGGCGGGGACGAATTATAGTAATTTGCTCTAACCCGAGACATAAACAAAGACAAGGATAATCTTTTTAAACCAAAAAGGGACTCCCGAAATCTAAAGGACCTGATGTACAGATGTACAAAAAAATAAGTAAAAACCAGGATCCGTTTGGATATGAAATGGATATATCCATATATCTCTGACTTATATTTATGAGATGATAAAATATGGCAAAACCTATACAAAAAATCGGTTCACGTAGAAATAGACGTATTGGTTCACGTAAGAATGTGCGTAGAATACCAAAGGGAGTTATTCATGTTCAAGCAAGTTTTAACAATACCATTGTTACGGTTACAGATGTACGGGGTCGAGTAATTTCTTGGTCCTCCGCCGGTACTTGTGGATTCAAGGGTACAAGAAGAGGGACACCATTTGCCGCTCAAACCGCAGCGGGAAATGCTATTCGGACAGTGGTGGATCAAGGTATGCAACGAGCAGAAGTCATGATAAAGGGCCCGGGTCTTGGGAGAGATGCGGCACTAAGAGCTATTCGTAGAAGTGGCATACTATTAAGTTTCATACGGGATGTAACCCCTATGCCACATAATGGCTGTAGGCCCCCCAAAAAAAGACGTGTGTAAACATTGAAGAGATTTCAAGAGAAATAAATAATTCAATGATTTGATCAAATAATATTACTATGGTTCGAGAGAAAGTAACAGTATCTACTCGGACACTACAGTGGAAGTGTGTTGAATCAAGAGCAGACAGTAAGCGTCTTTGTTATGGACGCTTTATTCTGGCCCCACTTATGAAAGGCCAAGCCGATACAATAGGCATCGCGCTGCGAAGAGCTTTACTCGGAGAAATAGAAGGAACATGTATTACACGTGCAAAATTTGAGAAAATACCACACGAATATTCTACCATCGCAGGTATTCAAGAATCTGTACATGAAATTTTAATGAATTTGAAAGAAATTGTAT